GAAAGAGACTCCTAGTGTTAAAACAACTATGTAACTTAATGTTAATGGAAGCTCCTTTGTTGTCACATGCTACTGGATCTCTTCCCAGAGCCAGGATTTACTCCAGCTGGAGTCTTTATTGTTGCAAAGCCGTTCAAGTTCAAGCTAGACTATAAGATAGACTAAGAAAAGAAGGGAGAGAAAGCTAGACATTCCTAGGAAAGCCCTTGCTTAAGAGAAAAGACTGATTGTTACATGAGAAGGTACGTACTGTCAGAACGAAAGGGGGAACGAACAAGCATTCATCTCTACCTCTCCAAGCGACTACTATTAAGTAAGTTAAGTAAGTGGATATTCTTTTTGGAAGAAAGACCACGAACTATCACGGATACCTCAATAGGGTTTCCCCTTTCTTTTCTAAGGTATGTCACCTGTCTGTGAAAGGCTCTCTCGCCTACTCTACTAAACTAAGAATTTCATATAAAAAAGAAGACGCACCTGGGATCGGATACATCTTCAATCCTTGAATGTCGGTTTTGCCTTTTAGTAAGTCAATCGATGAGAGAAAAAGTCGAAGTAGGCAAGGTCCTTTCCTTTATGAACCCGTAACGAATGGTTCCGGTGAAGAGGTCTCGTAGTCAGAAGTCAATCAATCCACCGGTTCATTTTCTAATTGATTAGAAAGACCAACCCCGGCCCTAGTGAGAAGAAGATGGTTAGATGCCAATTGAAAGATTGGTAGTTTTATCCATGATGATCGGGTGGCTCTCTTTGCCCTTTCGATCTACTTCCTAAACTAAAGGAGGATCTAGCCGTGGATGATGTCCCAGCTGGAGAGTCAACCTTTTCATATTAATGCCTGCCCTATTGGAGATTCAAACTATTTTTATTATGCATTTATGCATTTTATTTTTATGCGACAGGTATGTGACCTTGGGAATTAGGTTCGGGAGTTGCTTTAGCAATTTAAGCTGGCTCCGGGTGTCAGTAATAATAAAAGATTGGGAAAGACCATGGAGGTTGACAAACCAGTGCTGTTGGGGAAGCCTCTCATCGAGAAGAAAAAATAAAATAGGACATGACTAAACCTCTGGGCTCTTTTTCTGTAAAGATCCTTTTCTTAAAGGGACATTTCCGCACTCATTTCAGATCATAGAGGTGTCGGGCTTCAGTCGAACAACCTTCTCCCTCCCTTCCACCGATGAAACTACTCTTGCAAAGTCAAAAGGTAAAGGTTCACGTCTTCGTAACTAATCAAAGCATTGGAATGAAACCGTGGGCTTACAGGTATACAGATAGCTTGGTTTTTGAATAGATAAGACCTTCCTATAGAGGCGGTCGGGGTGGGCTAAGCTAATCAGCAGGCTTATTCAGACATGCTTATGGGCAGTGGGCAGATAGCAGATATTGAGTAAAAACTCTTCCTTAGTGGCTTAGGCTTAGTCGACCTACCTTCGTTGAGGAGCTACAGACTTTAAGAAACTGCCATAGATTGCAGTTTACCTGACGTTCTAACAGCTATCTAGTTCTACCAGCTATAAGCCGGAGATGGTCTCAGTCAGCTAATCGGAAGGCTTATCCGCACATGATAGCGGCATTCTGACCTAAAGGTAAAGGGCGTTCCCTGCGGGGCCTTACACACTCAGCTTGCAGGAAAAGCGTGTCCTAGGCATATTGAATCTAGTCGCATAAAGGCAGAAAGAAGAGGCGGGATTCCTTTTCACAGCCCTTTACGCAGCGTGATGATCTCCTCGGGGGCTTACTTAGCCCCCATCCCCATTGTCAAGTGATGGAAGATCAGACTAGAGATCAAGCACATCTGACGGTATCAGAAGAGTTCTCTTGGTACCAGATCAATTGAATTAGCTAGCCTAACCAAGGGATCAAGAAAGGTAAGACCTACACCAACAGTGCGAGCGAGTCTTCCAGTGAAGCAAGAGTATACACAGTAGGTGCCATTGGAGAAGGAGCTCACAAGCCGAGTCTCTCCGCAGAAGCCGTGGGAATTTCCTTTTTTACAAGTCTGGAAAGAAAGTTGGGACAGAGGCTTCCTTTCCTAATTCCAATCGTGACATCGGTAATCCCAAATCCTGAGATAAAGCCAGTCTGATTCACGTGCAGAACCTTTTTGTCCAATTGCTTGAAGCTCTGTCAAAGAAGCATTCTATTCCCGAAAGTGCGGATTTGAGCCTAAGACAACAGGGTTTACTTACAGGGGTTATTCCCGTATGGATGTCACTTTTATTCCGCTAGTCTGTCCCGTAGTTCAAGCGTGAAAAAGAAGTGCCACTAACCTTCCCTTCTTTCGATTTCGAGTATCAGCACCGGATTCAATAGCAATTGCAAGGGCTAAAGCAGCAAAGATGGCTTCAGACGGCTGGTATACTTCCTGCTCGATGAGGATGGTAATCAAGGCAAAAGGCTTTGTCCATTTGCTTCTTTCAAAGAGCAGAATTGACATATTACAGGATCCTAGTTTCTCGCATCGATTCCTTCACCCTGCTCGGAAATGAACTCAGCATTCTTCCTACCAGCAGTGCATTCTCAAGAGAAGGGGCATAGCGGTCAAGCAGGGTCGTAGCGAGAGTCAAAGTCAAAGAGGAAAGTGCTAACCCCGGTAAAGCCGCATCTATAGAGATCCAAATCCCCACAGCTGATTCGAGAACAATCTAGGAATTCTCTTTATTTAAAATAGTCATTTGAAAGGTATCCCCACAAGGGGAATGTGCACTATCTGATATCAACTAAGCCACTTCGTCTCTACTCGAACCGGAAAGCATTGATTGACCATCCCTCATTCAAATTTAGGCTAGGCTATAACTGCGGTCTACTCCTTTCATGTCTACCCGAAGGGTTTAACTCGTGCTTTGAGATACTATAACATAGTTTCACTCGGACAATAAGATATATTCTTTCTAACCGGATAGGTTTCGGGGAGAAGGGAAGGGTCCAAAGGAGAAGGTAAGACAGCTGACTGACTTGTGTTCCAGTTGACTTTGTAAGGGCTTTTCCGCAGTGGCAAGCGTACAATTCCAATCCCAGTAATTAAAACGTGTTATAGCGCTAAATAATGGGCATATCATTCGAGTTCGAGTACCAGCAGTTCCAGCTTCTACTCTTCCTCCCGTTGCTGCTTGCTTGCCCGAACCTCCTACTCCTATTAATGATCGAAAGCCAGGCGAGCAGCCCTCTATTCTATTAAGAAAGGGAATCAATCGAAAGGATTGACCTTGAATCCGCAAACAAAGTGGAATGATGGAAATATCACCATTCCTCGGTTGAGTGTACTTGAAAGATCGAGGAGAATGTTACTAAAACTCAAAAGTAATAAATAAAAGAAAGTTTTTACTTATAGAGTCTGATTCTCCCGACCAACAACGGGTCCAGTCCAGGCTTCCTCGAACCTAGCGCTCTGCTTTCCTCTAATTCAGTTATTAGAGCTGCCGCCGAAGTCTCAGCGTCAGTTTTGGAAGGTGTACCAACCGGGTTCATCTGCTGACGGATTAGAGCAAGAAATTTCGTATTCATATAGGTTTGTACTTCTTTCCTTGGAGGGGGAAGGCTTTATTTCCAGGGCCAGTCTGCCTGATCTAGAATCTTTCATTTGATGTTTCGCTTGTCGAGTCAAGAGAATAATTCTATACTGTTCAAGAATTACCCACAGAACGGTACGAGGCCAATGAAAGACCTGGTCTTGGATAGGCAGTATCCCCACCCGAGCTCTAATTCCATACTCGATTTGCCTGTCTGGAGCGGCCCCGTGAGGAAGCGGAAAGCCAATGAGTTGAGTGGTTAACTGGGCTCTCTCCCATAGCATGCAGCTTCTAATCTAATAAAGATATATATATCAAGTGTGCAATGAGGTTTCCAATCTTTCTTCCTTCCAGGATAGACTCAACTTAGCTCTATTGGCCAATGTGTGGGCTAATAAATTGACTGAGTCTTCCAGTATCTCTCCATCACCGGTGGTGAAATTGAAGAAGAAAGGAGCTCTCTCTACCATTCCTGGTGAGCTAACCTTGAAGGAAAGCTCAAGCGGGATAGATTAGAGGTGTGCTCTTTCTCACTATCACTAAAGGGCAAGAAGCTTCAAAAGAAGGAAAGAAGCGTGACCAGCAGCCATGCTACACCGGAAAGCTAGCCACCAGTCATAAATAGAGCGTCTTTCCCCACCTAGGTGAACCCGAAGCTAGGCACAGGTAGAGCCAGCTCGTCCGAGCAAGTTCAGTGGATTCTGCAGATTTAGAGTCAGTTCGCTCTCGTATAGTTGATTACCGCTGCCAGAACCTCTAAATAGCGTATACAAGAAAGAGATCAAATCCAATTCATATCGTCTGAGGATTGCGCCTAAGGCTCAAAAAGACAAAGATTGAAATCTCATTTTCTATCACTTTGTGCACTGAGTTACTTACTACATGCTCGAGCGAGGGCCTGGTGAGTTCTCTTCAAACCAAGTTGTTATAGTTGCATTTCCTATTACTAGGGGAGACTTAAAAAGGAAATAACGAATGTCATGTGTTAAGCATAAGGCTATTCCTTCTTTCCCAGAGCTAATGGCTCACGTAACTCTCTTTAAATAAGATCGGGAGTCACTCTTCTTCATACATTAAGGAGCTACCACTTCTTCTGTGTACCAATAAGATAAGTCTCACCGATTCTTTGTGATATCATATCTATTCTAGTTAGCCCGTCTGAGGCCAATTCCATGCGTTGAATGCCCGACCTTCGAGTGAGAGTTGAATCTATCCTGACTTTCAAGTAGTGCTTGATTGAGGGATGAACCCCGAATCCGTACTTTCCGGTACTATGCCTACTGTCCTTTTTGAAAAGAGGAAAAGGTCAAAGGCATTGGTCGGCAAGGTCTTCTTTCAATCAGTCCTAGGCGGGTATCTTTTGATAGTCCCATTGGTAGATTGTAAACAGTTTTAGAGCTAAAAAGAGCAACTTTCGCTCCTAACTAGCAGATAAAGGGTTGCTGACTAAACCTCTTAGCTCGATGAGCTGTCAAACCCCTCTTGTCTCCGTTCTTCATTCTTTATTTTGTAACTTTATCATTGAATCGATTTCCCACTCCAAAAGGAGGGGGAGAAGTTGCGGGTCTACCGTTGGGACAGATTGCAGGGGTTTGCCCTTAGTTCTCTCAACTCGTTACAAGCTTTTTCCTCTATTGATATTGAGGATCGCCGGGAAAAAAAGGTAATTAAGCAACCGGCATTCCGGTTGAATTAATACTGAAATTCCCTTTGCCGATTCCTTTACATTTCTGACTCCTATCTCACATAATAGCATGTGAGCTCTAATCCATGAGAGAAGGGGAACCCCAATCAATGAAATGTATGGAAGTAGAGTTGAAGTGGGTCAGCGACAGTAGATTAGAAGGAGGAACCGCGGCTATTGAATCTGCTGCTGCTCTTGCCGGTCTTGGTGGTTCTAGCCAAACTTAAATAGTAGCTGTTCCGCGTCAGTCAAGCCAGCTGTTGTGGTTTGGTTGGTTGTGGTCCTTGGGTTCTTTCTCAATTTAGGGAATGTCTGTCTTCTCTTGCTGCTATCGGTTATCGGCTGCTAGCTGGTGTGGTTGTTCTTCGACCTTGTTGTCCTAAGAGGTAGGGTAAGAGCTGTGATAGAAGTAGTTGCCTTCAGTAGGAGTAGGAACATGACAAACCATTAGAATGCATTCTCGCAGGAAGTAGCATACTCATGTTGCCTGCTTTCGTTCCTTTCGTCTCGAAGGCCGGTTCAGTAATAGTTCAAATCCTTCTAACTGGCTAGTGCATTAAGGTGGCATGTCTTACTCCGGGCCAGCAGTGAACGAAGTGTTAAAGTAGAGAGAGCTAGCCTTCCGTACTCAGCCGACCAAGCAAAACTCCAGCTAAGCTAATAGCTCTAATTGTGGGTATATCTAAAAAATATGCTCTTTTTTCTGGCATTCCTTTCGGGGTAGCTAGATTAATCACAATAGTCCTTATTAGTAAACTACAGCCTCGTTGTTAATTGACTCCCTACTTCAATTAAAGCTCGCCCCCACTCCCTTTTCCCTCAATATATATGGCACCCTTTACTAATAGTTTCGAAAGTCAAGGCTCCATCCTACTCGTTGCCCAGAGCCTTGACTTGAGCATTGTACAAGTGCTTAAGGCTCCTTCGGGCCATGGCCACAACTAAACTAGTTGGCAAGGCTTGGAAGCAAGCTACCAGCGCCTATCGGCGAGAACTAGGCTTGGCTTGGTTAGTAGTGCCCGCCCATTCTATCTCGCCCGCCTGCTGGCCCGATCTGAAGAATTCATGGGCAGGCCGGCCGGCAGAGCCACCTTCTTTGGTGTCAGTGAGGAGGACAGGACAACCACGTAATCGACTCGTTGGGATGGCTACACTGTCCTTTCAGCGCTTAGCTTACTTCTCCTTGCTAGCTAGAAATGATCTCTTACAACTAGCATTGCGATTCACGCATCTCGCATAACCGTGCCTGAGATAGTTTAGTTTTTAGATTCTATTAAGTGTAGTAGTGTTGGTCCCTCTCTTTCATTTTTGTAGTGGCTAGCAGTGGTGGAAAATCTCTCTCTTCCCGGGGAAGGATGCGCTTACTTTCTTTCAACATCTCGTTTGATTCCATACCCATACATAGGGAAAAGGCTCTCTCGATCTCCTTCTCCTCATCCTCATGCCCTTTTTTAAGTTTTAAAAAAGGGTCTAGGCAACTTTCAAGTTCCTGAAGCTTGACACGATGGGGGATGATAAGGGTTTACGCCATGAAAGTAGTTGAGCCCATACACATGAAGCCATTAGTGCAAAAGGAAAAGGGTCCGTGATCCTCGCTGACCCACATAAAGAACAAAGAATTAAGGATAAGAAAGGCATTGTTACTGCGCGTACGAGGAAGCTCTTAACAGAGCCTACCTCGGAGTTGGGCAGAGAGAAAGAGTAGTTCGCTTACTTCTACCCTTGGTTGGGAGAGAAAGTCCCCTCCTTGAGAAGCGGGGAAAGGATCAAAGAGAAGAATCGGAGTGGTGAGCAGGGCGAGAGGTTAGGAAGCGAACCTCCGTCTACGGAGTACTTACTAGAAACTCTTTTTTTAGGGAAGCCCATAAAATAAATAAAATAAATAAGGCTGGAAAGCCCAACCTTCCTTCAAAGCCTAGAGCACCGTGCAGTCTTAAGCCGAATATGCTACATCAGCCAGCCTCCTTTTGCTCTGCGGCTCAGTTGCCATCTCTCGATCGAAAGAGGAGTGTGTGCGGATTTTCTGCGCATAAGTCGGGATATAATGGAGGCGCGCAAGAATCAGCTGATCAGACAGAGGAATAGCTGGGTGAGATTGAAGCTCAATCAGCAAAGACAGAATTTCGGGAGGGCATTCCTCAGAGCAAAGAAAGATCTTTCAAAAAGAGAATCAAGAGAAAGCGCTAGAACCGATGTAAGTAAGATCCGCTACAACTAGAAGTCGATCTGGTACCTTCCTCCGGGTACTCAACTAGAGTCATCTCCCTTTCTCCTTTTAGCTTTAGTCGGTCGAGTAGCTTATTCGAAGGTTGTGAACTCATTCCTGCCTTTGCAATACCAGCGTATCTTGTGCCACAGAATCGGTTGTGCTCTGCCTCTTCCCCTCTATCAGAAGATTACCTTGTGTGGAAGGTTGACTCTTCACTTCAGTCAATGGGAGGAATCCCCTTATCTAAGGTTCTTTGTATGGCACTCTCTTTCTTACGCGAGACAGAAAGTGTAACTACCGAAGCTCTTTCAACTTGTCCTGTCTTTGGATAAGTATTGCGGTTAAGTCAGTTAACAAGATGAGAGTCGGAAAATTGAAATAAGAACTGTCAAGTGATTCTTGAATGCTTCTACTTATGTAGATGGAGTCCAGTACGCTACTATATATACTGAAAATTCCCAAGACAATATAGGGAGTACCCATCTTATGTGATATGTAACTAGATCGTCAAACTCTTTCCCGCTATACCCAGCCGATTCTCAAGGACAAAAGGTATAGCATCACATTTTAACAGACAGATGAAAGCTAGGTCTCTACTCCTTCTTCATGAGGAAGAAAGGCCTTGTTATCATCTAGATCGACTGGAAAGCAAGCTCAGAGAATAGCTAAGTGGAAGTCAGAGACTCCCTTTTTTAGGAACTTAGACTACCTATGTGCCGGTAAACTCCACCTAGACTGAGATTCATCAGTTCGATCATTTAGTTTGTGTCCTAAGTCCTATATCCTTCAGGAAAGGATCAATTCCTTCTCTAACTTCTACTTGGGGTCACTCCTCGGAAAGATTCATCATTCGAGTTAGCTTCTTTCGCTCCTTCACCCTTGACTGCATTCCCGGAAATGCCATTCCCATCCGCTAAACCTGCTCCTTCTGAGAATGCTTTTACCCCGCTCCTCAATCTTATTCTCTTTCCGATCCTGCTTCAGATTCTCTTTCAGTTGTGGAAACAAGCCCCCCTATTCCTATCGGTTGAGTAGCCCAAGCTCCTTAAGAGCGTATTGCCCCCTCTCCTGTGAAAGAAAGAGGTTGATGCACCCAGCTACCCGAAGTAGAGCTTTCTTTGTCCCACCTTTCCTTACTGTCTTTCTTTCGTTTAGTTATCTGCCCGGCAACCATCGTTGGATTCCCTGACAGGAGTAAGTTGGTAGTTCTCTCTTTCTGTTTTCCCCCGTGAAATGAAGCGGTTTGAAGCTTCAGCCTATAGAGAAGAGAGCGCGTTGAGATATTCGCACCTTTACGTAAGATTCGTTTTCCAGCAAGAGCAAGCTAGGGACATTGAGTCTGCCTCCCTTTGCATAGAGGAGGTCATTGTCTAGCCAATATCTCCGAAGAAACCCCTCTTTCACTTTCTTTCTGCTTAACGCATGAGCAAGCTGGTTGTGCCGCCCAGGCTTTTCCACACAAAGTCATATTCTTGCAAGAATTCCTGCCATCGCACTTGCTTAGGGGACTGCTTTTTCTGCGTCTTGAAGAAGGTGTTAGCAAGATTGTCAGTCACCACAACTGTCATTTCCTTCTCATGTGACGAGTACTTCTGCTCTGCCTCATCTAACTTCCTACTTTCAAAGGAAATAAATAACCTTCCTGAACCGGCACTCCTCCAATAGCATTGTCTGATGCATCCGCGTGAACTTCGAAAGGCTACTCGATGTCAGGCAATCGTAGGACAGGTTCTGTTGCCACTTCAGCCTTAAGCTTGTCAAATGCATTCTTGGCATGCCACTGTCTACTGCCACTTGTGATCTTTCTTGAGTAAATCCGTGGGAGGCCCCTGTAACAATTTCCGATAATCGTTAGCCAAGCCAAGAAAAGACCTTAACTCGGACACTTTGGTGGGTGGAGTCCAATCCACAAAGGCCTGCACTTTCCTCCTTTGGGAGTGCTGCCCTTAGAGAAGCCCGTTCTATCATCAGCTCGAGTTGCCTTCCTTCAAAGCCTCTAGAGCCTATAGGTGGTGTACTTTTTTTTTAGTTCCTCTATTTTATAAAGTTCTGTTAGGTTCTTAGTAGCAGTCGGCGACCTTTTCTTCTTTTACTTCACATAGCTTTTCGTTTCCTTGATAGCTGGAAGTTCTCCAAAAGTATGAAAAGCTGGAGGACTTTGTACCATCCATTCCAGTGTGGTTGAATTCTGTTCAACAGCCCAAGGACTTGGAGCACATCTTTTGTTATTTCCACTGCTTGAAGTGATTGTTACGACCACGAAGAAACAACGAATCCCAACTACGGATATATAAGAGCCAAAACTGCTAAGGGCATTCCATCCAGCGTAAGCATCTGGATAATCTGGAATGCGACGTGGCATACCCGAAAGCCCTAAGAAATGCATGGGAAAGAGGGTCGGATTAACCCCGAAAAAAGTGATCCAAAAATGGATTTGACCTAAAGTTTCAGGGTATGTCCGGCCAAAGATTTTACCCACCCAATAGTGAAATCCTGCAAATAAAGCAAAAACGGCTCCCATGGAAAGTACATAATGGAAATGTGCAACCACATAATAAGTATCATGTAGAGCAATGTCTAGCCCTGAATTTGCCG